AGACCACAGGCAAAAAAAGGATTTCCAGAAATTGACAAAGTAAAATTTCCATTTATTCATCAGAAGAAACGTTCCTTTTAAAGCAAGAATGGATTTTCCTTGATACCTAACATAATGCATGAAAGGATCTTTGAACAACCATAAATTTGCTTGAAAAGCCCTGGGAAAGTGCTCTCTTTTTCCATAGAAATAAATTCGTTCAATAAGGGCTCCAGAAGATGTTGATCGTAAGTGAGAAGATTGGTTACGGAGAAAGAGGAAGCCGGATTCATATTCACATACATGAAAAGTATATAGGAAGAAGAATAATCTCTGATTTCTTTTTGATTTTGAAAAAGAAGAACTGGCTTTCTTTGAATTTGAAGTAATAAGACTATCCCAATTATGACATTGATGGAGAAAGAATCTTAATAAATGCAAAGAGGAAGCATCTTTTATCCAATAGCGAAGAGCCTGAACTAATATTTCCAGATGGGCTGGGTAAGGTATTAGTATATCTAATACATAATTTAAATGTGAAAAGTTGTCCTCTAAAAAAGAAAATATTGAATGAATTGATCGTAAATTTTCGGATTGAACTACCCCTTTCCTTTCTAGGGAAGATATTAATCGCAGAGACAATGGAATTTCCATAATGATTGAAGAAACCTCTGACATTATTTGCGAATAAAAAAGATGGGTCTGCCCCAAAAAAGGAGTCTGTTTAGAGTCATTAACAGAAAGAATCAAATGATTCTGTTCATACATTCGAATGATTAAACGTTTCACAAGAAGTAAGCTGGATTTATTGTCATAACCTGCATTTTCCAACAAAATGGATCTATTTAAACCATGATCATGAGCAAGTACATAAATATACTCCTGAAAGATAAGTGGATATAAGAAGTAGTGTTGTTGAGATCTATCTAGCCCTAAATAGCTTTGGAATTTATCCATTTGAAATTCTATTTAAATGAAAGGTAGAGGATTTTGGGGGTTATAAATGATACATAGTGCGATACAGTCAAAACAAGGTATTATAGTACAAACCGAATAGATACCTCGGATCCAGATAAACTTATCAACAGATTCTCTATCATCTCGTTTTCCATTTAATTTTAAGTTTTTATGTTCGTTTTCCTTATAGGATGACAAGATGATTAGAAATCCTTTACTTTTTTCAACCCAATCGCTCTTTTGATTTTGGAAATTTATTTATCAATATACTGTTTCTTATACACATAATCTCCATTATTCCATTATAGAATGGAGAGTGGTAATATTTAGGATTCATTAAAAAATCAAGAATATTTTTTCCTGGGAGAAAGCCTTCCCGTATTGGGCACTAATATTTTTTTAACGTCTAATTAGATCGGGTAATCATTCAAATTCAGAATGAAAGCTCGTTGCTTTTTCTTTCCCTATAATAAAAATGAAATTAATTGAAGCCGTGGGGCCCTATCCATTTATTAATTTGACCCAACTTGAAATTGACTTCGGTTTGCTCCCTTTCAATAATATAAAGAAGGCTTTGTACCGAGCCGTAAAGAATAAAAAAAAAAAAAAAATATTCTCAGAACTCTTAATTGATACGACATGCTATTTTTTCCATTCATTCCCTTTCAGGATCAGTCGCGGTCTTCCAAACTTTACCGATAGTATGGACGAATCCCTCGCTTCATCTAAATGTGTAAAAGATCCTAGCCGCACTTAAAAGCCGAGTACTCTACCATTGAGTTAGCAACCCAAATATAAAAGGGTATGTAGATACAATCAGAATAAAACAAAATTATTAAATTAAAGCATTACTCTACGAAATAAAAAATATAAAAAAAATTTCTACTCTATTAAATTTTCTACTCTATTTGGAACATAAAAAAGACTAAATCAGAATCAGATGAAAAAATAAAAATTTGCCCGACCAAAAAAATAAATAAATGTAAAAATGCTAGAACATCCCCTATTTCTATGTTATCCAATCAAAAATCCGGGTATCAAAGCTAATCCAACGAACCCATCATTTGAATCAACAGTAAAAATAAAAAAGAAAACCTATGGGACGGAAATAAATAGATCTGCTTATCACGATGAATTATATTTGTTCGATACAGCGTTGTCAACATAAAGGTAAAGAAAAGAATACGATGAAAAAATACAAAAACTTAAATTGAATTGAATAATAGTAAAAAAAAGGACTTATGTTGGATTGGCACTGCATATATCTATATTTTTATATACTTATACTAAATTTTTAGTTTTTAGATTAAATGGAGAATAATATAAAAAAAAGGAATCCATATAGAATAAAGAACTTCTATTCCTTGTTTATTATTATTATTACTTGGTATTAGAGTTCAAATGAAAATCACCCGATTACAGGTAATGCCATAATTTTCTATTTTTTGAGGATCAATCAAATAGGGTTTCCTTAGAAAAATATTCTATAGAAAAGGATTCTATAAAAGCAATGATAAATAAAATAGATACGAATAGACCAAGAAAGGAAATAAAAAAACATAGTATAGAAAAGATATCCAAAATGATATAGAAATCACTATCCTACCCTTTTTTTATTTCCTTAATTTAATTTTGTTTGATTAGGGCAAAGTTACTTAAAAACCTCTGCCTTTTTTAAAATATCCTGAACAGTTCCTGTAGGCTGAGCGCCTTTTTCAAGGAAATAGAGAATAGCGGGAACGTTTAAATAAGTTTGATTCTTGATAGGATCATAAAAACCCACTTTCCGAATATCTCTTCCTTCTCTTCGAGATCGAACATCAATTGCAACGATTCGATAGACGGCTCATCGGGATAGATGTAGATGAAAAAGAACCCCCCCCTAGAACCGTATAGGAAGTTTTCTCCTCGTACGGCTCGAGAAAAAATGATTCAAAGTTTTATCTATGGATAAAATTTGATTAGAATAAATAAAATAGGAAAGGAATCCGTACAATAACTTAATAAATTCTATAATTTCAATTTCACTCATTTTTATTTAGCTTACTTCCTGAAAAAGAAAAAATCATTTGTACTCATAACTCAAGTTCAATAATATCTCAAATATCTCAAAGAAAAATCTTTAATTTAATATTTTTTTTGAGTGGTCTTTAACCCACCCTTTTTGTCTCGTTTAAAATCTATTTTGATTCGTTATTCGGATCCGTGAGACAATTGAAGTGGTGTTTCCTTGTTCTGGGATCCTTTATCTTTGTTTTAAATCATTGGGTTTAGACATTACTTCGGTGCTTCTTAATCCTTTCAAAATGGTAGCAACATACCCCTTTTGTGATTTCTTTCTATCAAAGAATCATACCGACGGTTGATTCGTGTGCGATACACTGCGTATCGAAAAAGTTTTAGCCGTTCCAACAAATTTTTTGAATTGAAAAATTGCTCGAATCGGATCCTTTCGATTTCTATATCGAAGATATACTTACGAAGTTGTTCCAATTTATGAATTGGCATTAACCCTAGATCGTTGCCCCTGAGAAATTAATCAATTTTCTACTCGAGCTCCATCATGAACTATTTATATTACAACCAAAAAAAAAAAAAGAAGGGCTCTAGTAAAATAGAACAAATGACGTCGAGCCAAGAGCACCTTCATTCCTATATAAAATGGTGGATATAAGAAAAAGAATCCACACCGGATCGTGTCCTTCAAGTCGCACGTTGCTTTCTACCGCATCGTTTTAAACGAAGTTTTACCATAACATTCCTCTAATTTGGAACCAGTACGGAATTGATTCAATTATGGAATCATGAATAGTCATTGGTTCAGTCGGTACAGAGACAAAGTAATTTATATTTTTTCTTATCTACATAGATAATAGATAAGAAAATAGATAATAAAGATTTTTCTGAAGAAATATTAGCAAGACCCCAGCTTTTTTGTATGAATGGAACGTTTTTTTTATAAATATCTATTTCACTAACAGAAATATCTAGAAATCTAAACTAAATAGATATAGAAAAAACATAACTAACAGAAATCACAAGAAAAAAGAAATTCTATTTAACTCTGCTTCTTCAAGTGACTCAATAAGATAGACCGGCCCATTTCCAACTTCCCAAAGAGTCAACCCATAAGGAATCATTACAAATCTTGATACTTGAAAAAGTTTCCAAATTCTACATCATTATTTGAGTCAAGTTTTACAGTAAAGACTCCCTTTTATTATCATTAGAAATATAATGAAGAAAAATCTCTGTTTCTTTTCGAATGGAATTGTCAATGATGTAAAACAAATAAGCTAAATCAAACAATAAAATCGAAAATATATATTATATCATTGTTAAATAAAATATTTTAGGGATGCCAATTCTTTTTCACAAAAAGGGAAACACTTTTGTCACTGAAACAGGATAAGAATACATACCTATACGTTATGCGCTTCCTCTTTTATATGTATTTTCATTTCATTTTTTTTTTTTTTTACCTGATGAGGTTAAGTAATCTTTCTACAACTATGATCTACGGCCCATCTTAGCTTTATCTGGGTCATAAAGGGGTTCAGTTACTTTTGCATATCATTTAACTCGATTTAGTTCAGTTTGTGAAAAACTCAGATATGCTTCCGCAAAGAATCATTCAAAATCAAAAAAGAAGGAGGAATAATATAATATTTAATATTCTATGCAATATTAGACCTTGAAACAGAACCTCCTTGAACAAAAAACAAATATTAGGATACAATGGAAACGCTCTGGGACGGAAGGATTCGAACCTCCGAATAGCGGGACCAAAACCCGTTGCCTTACCGCTTGGCTACGCCCCATTTCTATTTTTATTGGACACTAATACTAATAAAGAATAATATTGGTATTAAGTCTTCGTCAATTCCAGTGCAACTATCTAGAGAAACTCTTTTTTCGTTATCTTTATAGAATCTATTATAGATTCATGCTAGGTTTTTGGCATGTGTATATCTAGAATTCAACTGAATTTATTGATCATTACATATAATTCAATTAAGATATTGTATGAAAGTATGATTTCTTCTATTCTCCTTTGAGAATTGGAGGATTTTTGATTGAGCAGAAAAAAAAGAAGGATTTTTTTGTTTACCTTACTTTCTTCATTTTTCCTTAACTCAATCAAAATGCAATTATTTCGACGAAAAAAAAAGTCTGTTATGCTTAATATTTTTAGTTTGATCTGTCTTAATTCTGCCCTTTATCCGACTAGTCTTTTCTTCGCCAAATTGCCCGAAGCCTATGCTTTTTTGAATCCAATCGTAGATGTCATGCCAGTTATACCCCTGTTCTTTTTTCTTTTAGCCTTTGTTTGGCAAGCTGCTGTAAGTTTTCGATAAGAGCTTTAATACTATCCTAGAAAATTCATGATTTATTCGAGAAAAATTATAACAATTGATAAGATCAAATAAGTCTGACAGTATGAAACTTCGATTCAAACTCTCGGATAGTCGCGATAAATCCGGCTCGCCCTATTTCCTTTCCCCATTTTAATCCTTTTTCGGGGAAATACCTTATGAGCTTAGGGTCCCTTAGAATATCTAATTGTGGGTATGAAAGTGATTGTGGTAATTAAATTAAAGACTCTTATTACAAATTTCAACTTCATTTGATTTGAATTTCTGAACATTCTTTTCTATTTCTATAATTCATTTCTTGGTGTCAAAATAAGATATGTGATATAAAAGTGGAGGATCTATTATCTTTTCTCGTTTTTCTTTTTCAAAAAATGATCTTGGAGGTTGTGTAATGCTTACTCTCAAACTTTTCGTTTACACAGTAGTAATATTCTTTGTTTCTCTCTTCATTTTTGGATTCCTATCCAATGATCCAGGACGTAATCCTGGACGTGAAGAATAAAATAAAAATTTAGTTTTTCTTGGTTGATTTTACAATTTTATTAATTAATAATATTTTATTTATTTTCGCTATTCCACATATTTAATTTAATTAGGAAAAAAAAATAAAAAAGGGTTTGCAAAAATTGAAAGAAAAAAAAAATAGAAAGTCATCAACGGAAACGGAAAGAGAGGGATTCGAACCCTCGGTACGAATAACTCGTACAACGGATTAGCAATCCGCCGCTTTCGTCCACTCAGCCATCTCTCCCAATTGAAAAAGATAATTACTATGTTACATTACACATCAAGTAAGGATTAAATAAAGTATTTCTTTTACATTCTTTATCATTATTAGAGAATTAGCAATTCCATTTAGATGCTCGAAAGATCCAAATAGAATAGAAAGATAAATAAAGAAGACCTTCTTGCTTTTATTTTGTTCGAAGTGCCTTTTGGGCCTGGCCCGGTCAATACCCAGCCGGGCCTTTTTTTGTTCCAATGAAATCCCGTTTTTTTGTTTATAGGCAACATACTCTAAATACCCAATTTGGTATCTGTGTAAAAATTTCCCTTCTGGGGTTTACATATACTTCTCATTTTTGTTATAATAGAATCCAGAAATTGAGAAGGATTTTTTATTTAAAAGAATCAATTCAATTAAGTATGTATCCATTTGGATTTTCTTATGTCATTAGGGAAACCAAATTTTAGATTCAAATCCAAGAATAAGTCACGAATTCTCAGTCAACGAATAGTTAATGGTTCCCTTTTGTCATAAATCGGCTTTTTTAAGCGAAAATAGACATTTTATTTTTCAATAGAAAGGTAAGTAGAAGTTTTTCGGCATTGTCGGAAGATACGATACAATCAATCGAGGGGGTAGATCAAATACATTAATTATTAAATGAAATACAATAAGAAACGATAAAATCTAATTTTTATACATAAATTTCGATTTAGAAAAAGGATTAAAAAAGGGATGCAAGATGCAAGTACAATAAACTAAAAACTAAAGTTTAGTAATCCAACCGAAAAAGCAAAATTTTTTCCTATTGTGTATCCTTTTGGCGGCATGGCCGAGTGGTAAGGCGGGGGACTGCAAATCCTTTTTCCCCAGTTCAAATCCGGGTGCCGCCTCATCAACAAATGAATCTAAATCTCTTATTCTGTTCTGGGGATTTTGTAAAAGCTTGGAAATCCTTGAATCTAAAATTCAAAGAAAGATTATATTGGATGGATTTTTTTATAGTTAAAAAAAAAAAAAGTGCAAAAAAATTATTTTTTTTTAGACCCGTCGTTAAGAGTATAATATACTTATCTCCCAACTCCTTCAGAGAGACAATTGGGAAAGGGTACGAATTAGATCAAATAGGAAATAAAAGTATGTAATAGATTTTTTTTTACTTTGAAGGGCAAGAAAAAGGAATGGGTCTCTTTTTTTATTACTAGATAGAATAGATGTTCCATTCCATTAGTAACATTCCCTTATAGTGTCATTGTATATTTTACTTGTATTTAGTCTTTCCCGATTAGAAATCATATAGGAATTTTTGAAATGGATTTATTTGACTGGTTCATCAATAGTGTTCGGCCAGAATCCCTTTTTGACTCTGGACCATTCATTCTACTATTATTAGTGAGCAATAATGGAATAATTCTATCATAGAGAAAAGGGATATAATTCACATGGATATAGTAAGTCTCGCTTGGGCTGCTTTAATGGTAGTCTTTACATTTTCCCTTTCACTCGTAGTATGGGGAAGAAGTGGACTTTAGAACCACTCCTAATTTAGTTAACAGTATCAATTGTTTTATAGATCGTTCTGCAACGCATTTTTTATTAAAATTGAAAATTATTTCAAAAAAAAAAAAAGATCCTCATTTCAAAATTCCCTTGGATTCTAGTGGAGAAATGTATTCTATAACAGTAAAACGATTTTTCAGATTCATCGGAATAAATAGATGTATCAAAGAAATAGAATCGGGTCCTACGTCAATTCCATATATTTTTGGATTAATAACTACATAGATTGAAGATAGAAGCTAATATAGTATACCAACTTTATTAGAAAGTCAAGTACAATTTTATTTTATACATTACTATAACACTAATAGAGAGTATGATAAGAAAAAAATTTCTTTCTTACCATACTCTCGGATCTCATAGAATACCGCCGATTATAGCCCGTTGATTTCATTTAATAGAATACTTTACTTTTCTTTTTATTTCTTCAAATATGGATAAGAATTCAGAAGTAAAGTTTCATTCAAAGTAATTAATCGTTTTGGCTGACTGTTTTTACGTAAATTATAAGTAGAAAGGCAGTAGGAACTAAAATGAACAGTGCAGTAGCAATAAATGCAAGAATATTTACTTCCATAATCTCATCGTTTTTTTATTTCACAATAACTCGGGATTTAATCCCATAGAGATGATAAATCTTTCACCTGTCAATTCAATGAATGCATTACCTATCGATGATCTTGAATCGGATCAATATCATATCATGAATAACAATATCTGAGCTATTAAATTAATTCGTCGTCGAGAATTGAATAGTATAACATACGAAGATCCTTTATCCATACCGAATCTAATCTTGGATTGCCGGACCGAGCAAAAATTCCTTTTTTATCCTTCTTTTCTGTTCTTTTTTTGTATGTAGTCAAACGAAGTATCATCTAACCACCCATCCGTTTCCATTAAAAACTCAAAAAGAGAGGAATTAGGTTCTAAAATTTAATGATCCAAATTTCTTTGGAAGACAAAGAAGTATGAGAAAGATGAGGCGCGGGATAAAAGATTGAATATTCTATCAACTTCACTATTTTAGTTTTTTTAATTTTAGTTTAGGGTTTATTCTTTCTTTGACAGAATCCTGAAAAAAAAAGAGAGGAAACCTCTTCGGGATTCAATGATGCTCTCTGTCCCCTCTTTCACAGAAAATGGAGAGGCGAGTTGATGTACTTATTGGATCCGTCGGGACTGACGGGGCTCGAACCCGCAACGTCCGCCTTGACAGGGCGGTGCTCTAGCCTATTGAACTACAATCCCAGGGAAATAAGAAGAGATCTAGCAGAAAATTTGAATTCTTTTTTTTATCTTGTATCCGGTAAGGTATTTCTTAAGAACAAGAGAGTTCTACCGTCTGATAGTAGATTGGCAAATTGTTGGGCCGAGCTGGATTTGAACCAGCGTAGACATATTGTCAACGAATTTACAGTCCGCCCCCATTAACCACTCGGGCATCGACCCAACGCCTAAATTTTTTAGACGTTCCATAATAAACTTCCTTTCGTCTACCAGGCAGACTTGAGAAATACGGCTACGGATCATTTGATAGAAAATACCACTCCTATAGTCTTGAGTCTTGGTACACCCCCAGAGGGACTTGAACCCTCGTTTTCTCCGTGAAAGAGAGAGGTCGTAACCACTGGACCATAGGGGCCTACGGCCGCCTTCATAAATCAACTAGAAATAAAAGGTCCCGAGGGCCGGCCAAATCAAAAAGCACTAGAATATGGGTAATAAGACAAATACCATAATGGGTAATAAGACAAATACCATAGGTAATAAGAAAAATACCTTGAGATAATATAAAAATAGAATAGGAAAAACAGAATAGGTAATTAAGGCCTAGTAGGGCTACCTTATTAACTTTAACTTAATATAACTCAGGCCAAGATCCGTCTTTAGTAGATCCATAGTATATAAATCAAACGGAAAAACTCCTTAAGTATTCTGGGGGTTAGTTAATGGTAATCAAATCAAACTTTACCATTAAACTATATAACCTTGAAACTTTATTTCATTGGTCTTTCTCATCTTTATCTCTCTCATTCACAAAGGGTTATGCGTTGGATTCATGATCCTTCACTCTGCAGTAGATTCAAGATGGTTTACCAAAATAGGATTTGGTCGGTCAAATTATATTGACCCCTAAGTCATACTGTCAATTGACAACACGACAGGACAGGAGGGTAATAAAAGAACGGAGAAGACATAGATCTAGATATAAAAAAAATAAATTAGATAGATTTAATAATAATAAATATAATAAATATTCATATCATATAGTTTTCTGGTATTCAATATTCAAGTAGATTAGAATATCAATCAAGTAGATTAGAATATCAATCATCAATACCGTTATATTAAAAAAAAAAATAAATAGAAAATAAATATATATAAAATAAATAAAAAA